TTCCTGATAGCTTAAAGGTAGAGCGTATGGCTGTTAACCATTAGGTTGTAGGTTCGAATCCTACTCAGGAAGGTTTTTGGGCAATTAACTCAATTGGTAGAGTATTTCGTTTACACTGAAAAAGTTAATGGTTCAAATCCATTATTGCTCATTAATATTATATAAAGTGTTTGTAGCTTAATTAGGATAAAGCATTAAACTACGAATTTAAAGATTGAAAGTTCGATTCTTTCCAAACACATAACTCAATTTTAGAGTGTATAGCTTAGTTTGGTAAAGCAATAAACTTTTAATTTATGGATCTTAGGTTCAAATCCTAATACACTCAACTATGTACCCAAATCTAATATATTTTTATTCTCTAGAATTCGGTTTTAGATTATTTTATATTTTTATAAGTTTTTGTTTATGTTTAATAGTTAATAGTTTTAATATATATAATATAATATTTTTTGAAACTTACCCGTTTTTGAAATTAGCGTCAAAAAAATTTATTGTAACAAATGTTATGGATCTGTTTGATGTAATTTGTCTTATGTTTTTTTCAAAATCATTTTTTTTTAGTTTTCCTTACGTGATGTTTCAATTATATAAATTTAATAGTTCTAGTTGATATACATATCAATGTGTATTTTTTAAGAAGTCTATTAAATTAGCTTTTTTGTTTTCTTTAGCAATTTTAATTTTTATACACATAGGTTTACTACCTTCTATATTACAATTTTTGACAAAATGGGAGATAAGTACGGATTCAATAATAAATATCTTTGTCGAATTCCGTCTTATAAATTATGTGAAATGGGTATTAACTTTTCGTTATTTTATTAGTTCAATTTGTTTTTTTAGTTTTTTAATCTTTTTTCAACTTTGATTTCTACTAAGTATAGAACTGGTGTACTTTTTAACCAAATATTATCGTAAAATATTTACATTTAGTGTATTATTTATTTTATTTTTAGTAACTCCCCCAGATGGGTTTTTGCAAATTTTTTTTACATTTTTTGCTTTTGTAATATTTGAAATCGTTTTCTTATTTGTCTGTTATAAATTATCGAATATTAATTAACTTTAGATCATGCCTACAATTAATCAATTATTAAAAAACTCAAGAACAAAACAAAATAAAAAATCAAAATCGATAGCTTTAAAAACTTGCCCCCAAAAGAAAGGTGTTTGTTTGAAAGTATTTACAATGAACCCCAAGAAACCAAATTCGGCGGAACGAAAAGTTGCGAAAGTACAATTAAGTACAGGTAAATTTGTTATAGGTCATATTCCCGGTGAAGGCCATATATTACAGGAACATTCGCTAGTATTAGTACGGGGAGGACGCGTTAAAGATTTGCCTGGGGTTAATTACCGTTTTGTTAGAGGCATTCTTGATTTGAATGGAGTAAATCAAAGAAAAAAAGGCCGTTCTAAATATGGTAGTAAAAAAAATTAGCTCCTATCGTTTAAGGGCTCAGGACAATGCTTTTTCGTAGCATAAATGTGGGTTCGAATCCCACTAGGAGTATAAATTACACGGGATAGAGTAATTAGGTTAACTCATTAGACTCATGATCTAAAGTTATAGGTTCAAGTCCTATTCCCGTATTTATGATATTTTAATATCGGTTATGAAAAAAGAAATTTATAGAACAAAAAGTCGTAAGCATAAAAAAAGGGAATTTTATAAACAAAACAAAAACCATATAAAAATATTATCTGGTAATTATAGTTTATTTAATTTTTTTGTGAAGAAAGAAAATATCAAGTTAAACAAAAAAATTTTATCAGAGTTATTTATTACAGAAGTTGGTAGTATATTTAGTTTAATGCATTGAAATTTTGGTTATTTAGTAGTTTAAAAATGGGGTAGTTAGAAAACATTATAATAAAAAAGTAAATTTTAATTTTAAAAGAGTTTGATCCTGGCTCAGAATAAACGTTAATGATCAGCTTAACACATGCAAATTAAATTAATTTAAGCATTCTAAATTAATAGTGAACGGGTGAGTAAAATATAGAAATTAACCTCAAAATATTATTTAATATATGAAAAGATTTTATTGATTTGAGAAAAGTCTATATAGGATTAAGTTGTTGGTGTAGTAAAATTATATCAAGCTGACGATCCTTAGTTGGTCTGTGAAGATGAACAACCACATTGGAATTGAGATACGGTCCAAACTTCGTAAGAAGGCAGCAGTGAGGAATTTTGGGCAATGAGCGAAAGCTTGACCCAGCTAGATCATGTATGTGAAGAAAACTTTTAGTTTTAAAACATTAAAATAAAAAAATAATGATTTATTAAAAAAAAGTCCTGGCTAATTTCGTGCCAGCAGCCGCGGTAAAACGAGAAGGGCAAACGTTATTTGGATTTATTGGGCGTAAAGCATATGTAGGTGGAAAATTAACTTTTAGTTTAAATTTTAAATTTTATTTTTATAAAGGCTAAAAAACTGATTTTCTAGAGTTCAAAAGAAGATTATGGAATTTTAAATGTAACAGTAAAATGTTTTGATATTTAAAAGAACCTCTATAGTGGAAACAATAATCTAGGATGAAACTGACACTGAGATATTAAAGCATGGGTAGCAAAAGGGATTAGATACCCCTGTAGTCCATGCCCTGAACGATGAGTGTTGATTTTTGGTTATTCAGAGATAAAGTTAACGCATTAAACACTCCGCCTGGGAACTACGATCGCAAGATTAAAACTCAAAGGAATTGACGGGAACCTACACAAGCAGTGGAGCATGTGGTTTAAATCGATAATACGCGCGAAATCTTACCAATTTTTGAATACTTACAGGTGTTGCATGGCTGTCGTCAGTCCGTGCTGTGAAGCGTTTGGTTCATTCCAATAAACGGACAAAACTCTTATGTATTTTTGAATACAAACTGTTAAAGATATATTAAAGGAAGGAAAGAATGACGTCAAGTCCTCATGACCCTAATAAATTGGGCTACTTTCATGTGCTACAATAGTATATTCAAAGAGAAGCGAAAATGTAAATTTAAGCAAACCTTAATAAATTATACTACGTTCAGATTATTTTCTGCAACTCGAAAATATGAAGGTGGAATTGCTAGTAATCGTAAATTAGAATGTCACGGTGAATAAGTTCTTAGGTTTTGTACACACCGCCCGTCACGCTATGGGAATTCGTTTTATTTGAAAATCTTATTATATTAAGATTCATGATAAAAGAAGGACTGAAGTGAAGTCGTAACAAGGTAGCCGTAGGGGAACCTGTGGCTGGAAAATTTAAATACTTCTACTATCCCATATTAAAAAAATAATATTATGCTAACTTATATTAATAGTACAAATACTTCTACTTTGTTATTTTTAATCAGTGTATTAGGTATATTTTTAAACCAGAAAAATATTTTAGTTATGTTAATGTCTTTAGAAATGATGTTTTTAGCGGTAAGTTTTAATTTAATTTTTGCATCAATTTATTTAGATGATATTACAGGGCAAGTTTTTTCTTTGTTAATTTTAACGGTAGCAGCTGCAGAGTCTTCTATAGGATTGGCTATCTTAGTAATTTATTATCGCATTCGAAGTGTCATTACAGTAGAATTAATGAATTTGATGAAAGGTTAAAATTTTGGTTAAGGGATTTAAAAATTTTTATAACGAGCACTTAATGAAAATCTTGGCAAAAAATTTTGGACGTCTCGCTACGAAAAGTTATAATGAGGCATAGGCCTGTGATTTATAAATTTCCATATCAGAGTAAACTCTAAATGAATTTAGTGAAAAATAATGTGAACTGAATCATCTAAGTAACATTAAGAATCAATCAAACGAGATCTCGTGAGTAATGGTGAATGAAAGCGAAAAAAGGCTTATTTATAAGTTTTTATTTATAAATCAGAGAAGGTATTAGTCCTGTAATAAATAAAAACTTTAAAAATGATTTAAGTAATATGAACTTAATTTGTATGAATGTAGGAGAACCACCTTCTAAGCCTATAATATTTTTTGACCTATAGTGAATGAGTACCGTGAGGGAAAGGTTAAAATTTTCGAATAGAATTATTTAAGTTAAGTGTTTATAAATTATCGAAGTTTTTAACGACGAAGTGCCTTTTGCATAATGAGTCAGCAAGTTAATGCATATAGCAAGCTTAAATATTAATATGTAGGCATTTAAAGTAATATGTATTATACCTGAAACCAAGTGATCTAGTTGTGAGCAGGTTAAAAAAACTTTAAACCGTTTTTGAGGACCGTACTCGTATATGTAGCAAAATATAGAGATGACTTGTAACTAGGAGCGAAAGACTAATCAAACTTGGATATAGCCGGTTTTTCACGAAACGTATTTTAGTACTACGTTAATTATTTTACACTTGGGTTAGAGTACAAAAAAGATAAAGGGATGTAAAAGTTTACTGAATCTATTTTAACTCCGAATAAAAGTATTAAGAAATTAACAGACAGTCTGTAAGCGATAAGGTTTATGGACAAAAGGAAAACAATCCAGATCGAATATTAAGATTTCTAAATTAAAACTTAGTGAAAAAGATTAAAAAAAGTTCAAATAATATGATTTGTTAGGCTTAGAAGCAGCCTTTCATTAGAGAAAGCGTTTTAGCTCACTATTTATTCTTTTTTTGATTTAAGATCTATAGAAACTTTAAGTTTTATATCGAAATAGCGAATTAAATAAATTTAATGGTAGTGAAACGTTCTATAATTATTTTTTAATTGTAAAATTACGAAATTTTAATAGAAATGCTAATGCTGACATGAGTAGCGAAAGTTATGTTAAGAAATCATAACCACCATGTGTTTAAGGGTTTTAATGTAATTTTAAATACATTAAGTTAGTCGGTCCTTAAGAGGTGAATAAATATTGTACTCGATAGGAAATTAATTATTATTTTACTTTTTATATGTGTTAAAAACATGAAAAAAATAAATTAAGCAATTTTAAAAGGTTATAATGGCAAAAAACAACTTTAATTTATTTTCAGGAAAAAATTATAATATAATAAACCGTACTTAAACCGACGCAGGTAAATCTATTGAGAAAATTTAAGGTGTATGAAAAAATTGTATTGAAGGAACTCGGCAAATTAACTCTGTACGTTCGCAATAAGGAGGGCCAGTAAAATGGTAGCATGAAATAAGAAGTAACGACTGGTTATCAAAACCACAGGACTCTGCAAATTTGTAAAAAAAAGTATAGGGTCTGACGTCTGCCCAGTGCTTAAAAATAACAACTTTAGGTATGAGCCTAAATTTTAAATCTAAGTAAACGGCGGTTCTAACTATAAGAATCCTCAGGTAGCGAAATTCCTTGGCGGGTAAATTCCGTCCTGCATGAATGACGTAACGATTGCTTCACTGTCTCCAATACAAATTCAGCGAAATTACAATATCTATGAAAATGTAGATTACTTACAGTAAGACGGAAAGACCCTAGATCCTTTACTTTAATTTTAAATTGTAAAAAATTATTTATTGTACAGCATAGGTGGGAATGAGAAATCATGTTTAATGAAATACCACTCAATATTTTTAATTTTTTACTCCACTTGCAAGCAATATTGTAAGGACAGTTTAAAAAAGAAAGTTTACTTGGGACGAGTACCTCCCAAAAAGTAACGGAGGTGTACGAAGGTAAATTTCAGTTATTTTTTTAAATAATGAAGAGTACAATGGCATAAATTTGCTTGACAATAAGATTTATAAATCAAATTGGGACACAAGTCAGTCATAGTGACCCGATATTTAAGTGTGGAATTAATATCGTTCAACAGATAAAAGGAACTCTAGGGATAACAGATTCATCGTGATTGAGAGTTCATATTGACTTCACGGTTTGATACCTCGATGTCGACTCATCTTATCCTGAAATTGAAGTAGATTTCAAGGGTCTAGTTGTTCGCTAGTGAAAAAGGTACGTGAGTTGGGTTCAGAACGTCGTGAGACAGTTCGGTCCCTATCTACTGTAAGAAATGAAAAATAAGAAGTGTGTTCCTAGTACGAGAGGACCGGAATATTTTAACCTCTGGTCCAATGATTGTTATGCCAATAGCATAGTCAAGTAGCTAAGTTAATTTTCAATAAATGCTGAATGAATCAATTGCATTAAGTATACTTTTATATTTTTCAAGAATAGTCTAAAAGATTATTAGATTGATCGGTTTAAAAAAATTCTTTAGTAATAAATAAAGTTAATAAATACGAATTATTCAAAAAAATTTTTAATTTAACTTAACCAAAAAAAATAATGGCAAAAAAAATAAATCCTATAAGCCTTAGACTTGGTTTAACTCAAGTATGAGATTTTACTTTACAGAATTATGGCAAATTAATTTCTTGATATATATTGTTATTACTAAAACAATTACAACTGAAGAAAGTAGTAGCCCAGATTTTTAATTTGAATAAATTTTTAGTTGGAGAACAAGAGTTTTGATATTATCATAATAAACTTTTTTTAAATGTATATTTTACAGATCATATATTAAAAAATCAAAAAAAATATTCTCTCATTTTTAAAAAAATATCTTTATTAATTTTTGAATGGTTTTCATTAAAAGTTAAGTTACGTATTTTTAAAAAAACAAATTGAGCTACTACGCCAGATTTGTTAATAAACTATGCAACTTATCTTTTAAAGCAACATAAAAACCCAAACAAAGTTTTATGGCAATTGTGCCAATTCTTAGAAACACATTTGAATTGTACTAAAATAGTTTATTCTTCACGTGGTATATGTTTAGTTAATTTAAAAGGGTTTAAAATTCGTTTAGTAGGACGTTTTGATAATACAAAAACCCAAATGTCAAAAAGTATACAGCAAGGTTTTGGGTCTTTATCATTAATGTCCTTAAAAAGTAGAGTGGAATTTGTTAGCAAAGAACTTTATACAAAATTAGGTAGTTGTGGATTACAAATTTGGCTTTTTTATGAAATAAATTAAAATAGCAAATATGATTAAAGAAAACAAGACACATAATAAATATCCATTAAAGTATAATCAATCAAATCATATTTTAAGATATGGTCGTTTTGGCATTAAAGCAACTTCTTTTGGTAGATTATCCGAGACACAATTTAACGCGTTACGATGATCTATATTAAAAAAGCTTAAATTGTTGACAAATAAGAAAAGAAAAATTCGATTTTGAACTCTAATAATTATGAATTTAACATTAACTAAATTAAATTTGGAATCTAGGATGGGTAAAGGTAAAGGAGCAATTTATACAAGGGCTTCATATATTAGACCAGGTATGGTTATATTTGAATTTGATAATATAACCGAGCAACAAATGAGAAATATTTTACATTATATTTCAAAAAAAATATCATTAAAGATTCTGTTGGTCAAAAAACTTTAGCAAGTAATAGTTATGGGAGAGAAACTCAAGGGTTGAGTGTTAGTCTGTCGCACTAAAAGTTGCGGGTTCAAGTCCCGTCTCTCTCGGTTTAAAATTTGGATTAACCAAGTTAAATTATATTTCTATATTATAAACTATGCAATTTTCATTTAATCAGTGAGTTTCACGTTGAATATTTTCAACAAATCATAAAGATATTGGAACTTTATACTTAATTTTTGGTGCATTTTCTGGAGTATTGGGAGGTTGTATGTCAATGTTAATTCGTATGGAATTAGCTCAACCAGGTAATCAGTTACTTCTAGGTAATCATCAGATTTATAACGTTTTAATAACTGCACATGCTTTTTTAATGATTTTTTTTATGGTAATGCCTGTAATGATAGGAGGGTTTGGAAATTGATTGGTACCTATTATGATAGGAAGTCCAGATATGGCATTCCCACGTTTAAATAATATTTCGTTTTGATTATTACCACCTTCACTTTGTCTACTTTTAGCTTCAGCAGTTGTAGAAGTTGGTGTAGGAACAGGTTGAACAGTCTATCCTCCTTTAAGTTCAATTCAAAGTCATTCAGGGGGAGCTGTAGATTTAGCCATATTTAGTTTACATATTTCCGGAGCTTCTTCTATCTTAGGAGCTATTAATTTCATTTCAACTATACTAAATATGCGTAATCCGGGACAAAGTATGTACCGTATGCCTTTATTTGTATGATCAATTTTTATAACAGCTTTTTTATTATTACTAGCAGTACCTGTTTTAGCGGGCGCTATTACAATGCTTTTGACAGATCGTAATTTTAATACTACCTTTTTCGATCCTGCAGGGGGAGGAGATCCTGTATTATATCAACATCTTTTTTGATTTTTTGGACATCCCGAGGTTTATATTTTAATACTACCAGGTTTTGGTATGGTTAGTCATATTGTTTCTACATTTTCTAGAAAACCAGTATTTGGATATATTGGTATGGTTTATGCTATGGTTTCAATTGGTGTACTAGGTTTTATTGTTTGAGCACATCATATGTATACTGTAGGTTTAGATGTTGATACTAGAGCATATTTTACAGCTGCAACTATGATTATAGCAGTACCAACGGGAATCAAAATTTTTAGCTGAATAGCTACAATGTGAGAGGGCTCAATACATTTTAAAACACCAATGTTATTTGCAACAGGTTTTATTTTTTTATTTACGATAGGAGGATTAACAGGTATTGTCTTAGCAAATTCTGGTTTAGATATTAGTTTGCATGATACATATTATGTAGTAGCCCATTTCCATTATGTTTTATCTATGGGCGCTGTTTTTGCAATTTTTGCTGGCTTTTATTATTGGTTTGGTAAAATTACGGGTGTACAATATCCAGAGCTACTTGGCAAAATTCATTTTTGGTCTACTTTTATAGGAGTAAATCTTACATTTATGCCTATGCATTTTTTAGGTTTAGCAGGAATGCCTCGAAGAATTCCAGATTACCCAGATGCTTATGCTGGATGAAATTTAGTAGCATCTTATGGATCATACATAGCTTTATTTAGTACACTATTCTTTTTTTATTTAGTTTTTGTATCTTTAACGTCAAAAAAATCTTGTGTAAATGCACCTTGAGATTTTGAGCAATCTACTGCTAAAGGTAATTCAACCTTGGAATGAGTTGTAACTTCTCCTCCAGCATATCATACATTTGAAGAAATGCCTTTAATTTGTGAAACAGTAAAATAATATGTTAAATCATTCAAAATTAATTATCTATCCATTTTTAACATTTTTCTATAGTTATGTTTTATTTAATGATGCTCCCGAAAATTGGCAATTGGGTTTTCAAGACCCAGCTACACCAATTATGGAGGGTATCATAAATTTACATCATGATTTGATGTATTTTATTTGTGTTATTTTCATTTTTGTTTCTTGAATGCTAAGCCGTACACTATGACACTTTGAAAAAACTCAAAATATTATACCTTCTACATTAACTCATGGAACATTAATTGAAATTATTTGAACTGTTACTCCGGCGTGTATTTTATTGATAATAGCCATACCCTCCTTTTCACTTTTATACGCTATGGATGAAATAATCTCACCTGCAATAACTATAAAAACTTTAGGTCATCAATGATATTGAAGTTATGAGTATTCAGATTATTTAAATGAAGATGGTGAATCTGTTATGTACGATAGTTACATGATTCCTGAAGAAGATTTAGACTTAGGACAATTAAGATTGCTCGAAGTAGATAATCGTATGGTAGTTCCTATAAATACCCACATCCGTATTATTGTTTCAGCCGCAGATGTTTTACATAGTTGAGCAATACCTTCATTAGGTATAAAGTGTGATGCAATTCCAGGGCGTTTAAACCAAACATCCATGTTTATTAAAAGAGAAGGAGTTTACTATGGTCAATGTAGTGAAATTTGTGGAATTAATCATGGATTTATGCCTATCGTTGTAGAAGCAGTAAAATTACCTAATTATATTACTTGAATTTCAAATAAATTGAGTGAATAAAGTAAAATGCGTTTTTCATTATCACAATTAATTGTATTAATTTTGATTTTTTTCGTTTTATTTTCAACAAATTTTACCAAAACAAGAAAACTACTAGAATTAGTAAATCAGTTTTTTAAAAAAATTCTTAAAAAAGATTAAAATATGATTCATTTATCTCAAATATCAAAGTCTATGCAAAGACACCCTTTTCATTTAGTTGACCCAAGCCCATGACCTTTTGTAGCATCGCTTTCTGCACTTTCATGTGCTATAGGAGGAGTAATGTATATGCATGCATACATTAGTGGTAATTTAGTTTTTCTGAGCGGTTTTTGTATGTTACTTACAACGATGTTTGTGTGATGAAGAGATGTGGTTAGAGAGTCAACCTTTGAAGGCCATCATACAGGAATTGTTCAACGGGGACTACGTTACGGGGTAATTCTTTTTATAATATCTGAAGTCCTATTTTTTTTTGCTTTCTTTTGAGCCTTTTTTCATAGCAGTTTAGCTCCCACAGTTGAAATAGGCCTAACTTGACCCCCAAAAGGAATAAACGTGTTAAATCCGTGAGAAATTCCATTTTTAAATACTTTAATATTACTACTTTCAGGATGTACCGTTACATGATGCCATCATGCTATAGTAGCTAATCTCAGAAATCAAGCAATTTGAAGTTTAGTTTTAACAATAGTATTAGCCATTATTTTTACATCTTTCCAAGCTTATGAATATCATATGGCTGATTTTAGATTATCGGATGGTATTTATGGGTCAACATTTTACATGGCTACAGGTTTTCATGGATTTCATGTTTTAATAGGTACAATTTCATTGTTTGTTTGTTTAGTGCGTTTATTACAATATCAATTGACACAAGAACATCATTTTGGGTTTGAATCGGCTGCGTGATATTGGCATTTTGTAGATGTTGTGTGGTTATTTTTATTTGTGTCTATCTATTGATGAGGAGGTGCTTAAAAATGTTAAATATTAGTATCATAATTTTACTGCTTCTTATTCTTATTTCAAAAAATATTATATTATTGAATGAGGAAACTTTAATCCTTTTATGTTTTACAACATTTTGTTGACTTGGTTTTAATCAGCTTAAAGATTCGTTTAGTAAAGATTTTATTGAACAAACAAATAAAATTGAAAACGACTTTAAAGATTCGTTTAATTTAATCTTAACTTCATTAAATTCAAATTTACAATGGCAAAATATTTTTAAAAAATTGTCAACGAATTTTAATTCATTAGAAGTCTATTTAAAAAATTTTAATTTAATAATAACGGACCGACTACCTTTAATACATTCTCAGAATGTACAACAAATATATTTAAAAAAACTTTTATTTACTCAAAGGTTAGAACAACAAACGGGAAAAATTATTATTTTATTACTAATGAAAAAAATAGAAAAAATAACTACTTTGAAATATTTTTATTCAACTAAAATAAAATTTCCTAATTTTGAATGTAATTATAAAATTATACTTAGAGAGTATATAGAAATTATATAAAAAAGTCATAAGCGGGTATAGATAAATGGTAACTTCATTAGTTTTCCACACTAAACTTTACGGGTTCGAGTCCCGTTACCCGCTTTGCAATGGTGTATCGCCAAATTGGTAAGGCATTAGCTTTTGATGCTATCATTTAAAGGTTCGAGTCCTTTTACACCAGTATACAATTTTTCAAATTTAAGCTCGCTTGGTGAAATTAGGTAAACACGATGGATTTAAAATCCATTCTCTCATTAAGAGTTACTGGTTCAAGTCCAGTAGCGAGTACTTAAATGTTTTAAAAAATTTGCTTAAACTTTAAATAAAAAATGCGTTTGCTTAAACGTCCAATTATTTCCATAGTAAATAATCATTTAATAGATTATCCTACGCCAATAAATATACATTATGCTTGAAATTTTGGATTTCTGGCATCTATATGTTTAATTATACAAATTCTGACAGGTATTTTTTTAGCTATGCATTATACACCACATGTAGATTTAGCTTTCGCTAGTGTTGAACATATAATGAGAGACGTAAATTATGGCTGATTATTGCGATATATACATTCGAATGGTGCATCAATGTTTTTTATTGTAGTTTACATTCACATTTTCAGAGGTCTATATTTCAGTTCTTATACTAAACCCAGACAATGAGTTTGAGTTATAGGAGTTATTATTTTTTTATTAATGATTATAACTGCTTTTATAGGTTATGTTTTACCTTGGGGACAAATGAGTTTATGGGGAGCTACTGTTATTACCAATTTAGTTTCTGCAGTGCCTTTAATTGGAGATTCCATTGTAACTTGACTTTGAGGTGGTTTTTCAGTAGATAACGCTACTTTAAATCGCTTCTTTAGTTTACATTATTTGTTACCATTTATTATTGCAGCAGCTTCTTTAATTCATTTAGCTATATTGCATCAGGATGGATCAGGAAATCCCTTAGGTATAGATTCCAATGTTGATAAAATAAGTATGTTCCCCTATTTTATTTATAAAGATCTTTTAGGGTTATTATTATTTATAATTTTTTTCTCTTTCTTTATTTTTTTCTCTCCAAATATGTTAGGACATCCAGATAATTATATAGAAGCTAATCCTATGGTTACCCCCGCACATATAGTTCCTGAATGATATTTTTTACCATTTTACGCTATTTTGAGAAGCATACCCCATAAGTTAGGTGGAGTCGTGGCTATGATTTCAGCTATTTTAGTATTGGCTTTATTACCTTGAATTCATGGAACAGAAATACGAAGTTCTCGATTTAGACCGGTTTACCGTTTTTTATATTGAACTATGATAAGTTGTTGTTTAATTCTAGGATGGATAGGTGGAATGCCTGTGGAAGAGCCTTTTGTTTTAATTGGTCAAATAGCAAGTATTTATTATTTTTATTATTTTTTAGTTATATTACCTCTATTAGGAAAAATTGAGAAATTTTTGTTGGAATTTGAATAATTTTTTAATTATGGATATGTTTAATTAAACATATCCGTAATTAAAAAACATTAACAAAAGATAAATACATGTGCTATTGATAACATATAAAAGGTACACATATGCCCCAAAGGCTTTTTTTTATTTATTTAAAATTAACCTAGTTTTATATCGAAATTAGTCTATTTATTTTAATGTTAAATTATACCTAAAGAGATATAAAGTTCATCTAACTTAATGAGTGGCCCTATTCTTTGAATTTTGACGCCTTAGAGGATGATTTAAATAACTTATGAACATCCTCTGTTTTATAATAACCTCAAAATAATGGATTTGGATAGTTAAAAGCCAAATTTTAAATACCCTCTTTCAAAAGTAGTTTGTGCTAATGTTTTTATTACTTCCAATTGTCGGTCTAAAGCTGTTATATAGATTTCTAAATACTTGTTATGATTAAACTTAAAATCGATTAAGATTAAGATCAACTCCTAAAAACCTGACCATGGGTAATAATTTTATTTTACTTTGATTGATTCCAGTTTATTCCTTATGCGTGCTTGATCAAAAGGGTTCCAATAGATATATGATCGCCTCAGGGCTCATTAAAATGGGAATTAAGCTACTAAAAACGGAGTATAGTAGGTAAGGGCTCATTGAAAGGGTTATAGCTACTTGTTCCGTTAAAAAACCAAGGTGATGGTTAAGTTGATCAATATTTTTTCAGTTAAAGCAGTTCTTCACTACCACTAAACGGGTTTCCCCTTTGGTACAAAAAATAAGTAACACATAGGATTTTTTGTTTGCAATTGAGTTTCGTACCAAACGCATTGAATTTTTAATTTAATTCGTTTTTAAGTAAAAACTTTTAGGCGGAAGGAGCTCGATTAGGTTGAGCAATAGATTGTGAATCTAAAGGTTATGGGTTCAAATCCCATCTTTCGCCTGTTATTTATTGGTGGATGTTAAGTAAATTACTTACATAAGATACGGATAGAGGGACTCGAACCCTCACGATTATTATCATTAGAATCTAAATCTAACACGTCTACCAATTTCATCATATCCGTTTTTGAAATTATTTACGTAAATTTATAAATTTTGTAGATCCACCAAAATTACGATTTAATTGAAGTTCTATTTTTTGTTTTTTAACATCGGTACGTTGGTGCATAGTTAAAACAATTGCTCCTAACATAGCAACTAATAAGATTAATCCCGATAAAATAAATAAAAAACAATATTCCGTATACAGAACCTTTCCAACTACTTGTATATTTGTTAAATTATTATATTCTGTAATTCAAGAAATTCAAATGAGATCTTTTTGCTTTAATCCGAAGGTATCAAAATCGTTAAATACCGCTAAAAGTTGATTGATTAATATAAAAAAAGTAATTAAGCCTATGGGACCAATTGCAAAAACCCCCAAATTTGTGGATGTTTTTTTAACATTTAACATCATCACTACAAACAAAAACAATACAGCAATAGCCCCAACATAAACAATTAAAAACATGAAAGATAAAAATTCTGCACCTAATAGTAAAAGTAAACCTGCTACGTTACAAAATACTAAAATTAAAAAAAGAACTGAATGTACAGCATTTGATAAACTTATAACCATCAAAGAAGCTAATATGGCAAAACTAGAAAATAAAAGATATAAAAAAAGATCAGTGTACATTTGACTTAAGAAATTAAAAAAATCAGCGAAAAAAGGGATTCGAACCCTCAACCATAACCTTGGCAAGATTATACTCTACCGATTGAGTTATTTTCGCTCCATAGCAAAGATATATGTTTATGTACTATAATTTATAAATTTTATATTTAATAAGTGCAATCGCTTTTCCAGGATTTAATGATTTAGGGCATGTTTTACTACAATTCATAATTGTATGACATCTAAATAAACGCATTTTATGGTTAAGAAAATTTAATCTATTATTCGTAGAAGCATCTCTAGAATCAACAATTCAACGATATGCCTGAAGCAAAATAGCCGGACCTAAATATTTATCATGATTTCATCAATAACTTGGACAACTTGCTGAACAACATGCACAAAGAATACATTCATAAAGTCCATTCAATTCATACCTATCACTCGTAGATTGTAAATACTCTTTTTTAGGGATATTTTCTAGATTAATTAGTCAAGGCTTTATCATTTTATATTGTGCATAAAAATGTGTTAAATCAGGTATTAAATCTTTAATGACATACATGTGGGGTAAAGGATAAATTGTTATGAACATTTCTTTTGTGTTTAATGATTTTAAACAGGCTAAAGTATTTGTTCCATTAATATTCATAGAACAGCTTCCACAAATACCTTCCCGGCATGAACGTCGGAAAGTTAAAGTAGAATCTTGTGTATCTTTTATTTGAATTAAAGCATCTAATATCATAGGACCACAGTTATTTAAAGAAATTGGATAGATATTAAATCATGGTTTTTTATATAACAAAGGATTCCATCTATAAATACGTAAATATTTTTGTGTATTCTTATTAGAATTAAATAAATTTAATTTGTTTGTATATTGTTGTAAAAACATTAATAATTATAGTAAAAATAAAATCATTAAAAAAATAAAAAAACATGTAATTAAAACAAATCATAAATAAAAATTTTGGGTTATAAAAAAACCTAGATCTCAAATAATATGTTTAACTCCATTTATAGCATGATAAAAAAATATAGATATACTTAATATGTAAATAAATTGTCAAAAGAAAGAGTATTTTAACTGTATAATTAGGCTATCTAATATATCTTTATTATATGTGATATACAACAATAACTGTAAGCTAATTAAATAAGAAACAATTGAAAATGTTAAAAAAAGCCCCGATATTCTATGTCAAATTGAAAATAGCGATGTTACCTGAGGTTTATAAATTGTAAGGTGGGGAGATAAAGGACGATTATACATAAATATTTAATTAATAACAAACACATATTAGTATTAAAAACATGTCCAGAATGGGATTTGAACCCATGACTCAAGGGTTTTCAACCCTATGCTCTAACCTCTGAGCTATCTAGACATTACTAAATTTTCAAAATCTTAATTAGATGAAGTAGGATTCGAACCCACGATAAGTTTTAATCTTATGCCAATTTTCAAAATTGGTGCTTTAAACCACTCAGCCATTCATCTTTTTCTTAGGGTAATAGGATTCGAACCTATAATCTTTTACTCCCAAAGCAAATACGTTACCATTTACGCCATACCCTAATATATTTAATTAAACTAAGTAAATAAAATTAAAAAAGCCATCATTAATGCGAATAATGCTACTGCTTCCGTTAATGCAAATCCTAAAATAGTATAACCAAATAATTGTTGTTTTAAAGAAGGATTTCTCGCATAAGCCATTACTAATGAACCAAATACGATACCTACACCTGCACCTACACCTGTTAATCCAATAGTAGCTAAACCTGCACCAATCATTTTAGCACTTTGTAAAGTTACGTTCATGTTTTTTTCGTTTTCATAATAAGCCTCTCGCCAAAGCTAGAACCGGATTCGAACCGATGTTAAAAAGATTTGCAATCTTTTGCATAACCACTTTGCTATCTAGCCGACTAACGGAAATAGGACTTGAACCTATAACTTTTGGATTATGATTCCAACGTTCTAACCAATTAAACTATTCCGTCAATTTAAATACGTCGTAATTTTGTTCGTTTACATCCATTATGTGGTAACATTGAATTATTTGTAATTGATAAAATATTTAGAGTAGATTGTTTCATATATTTTAAAACAATTTTTTTGTTTTTATCAAGTCCTTTGAATTTTAAGTGAATATTTTTTATTTTGAAGTTATTAAGATATGCCAAAATTATCTTTATAGAAGATGCAATTGTAGTTAGAGTTATCTTTTTTGTACCTTTAGTACGTCTCAATCCAGCAGATGTTCAAAATAATACTTTTCCCTCAGTATTTGTTAAAGTATATAGTATATTATTAGATGTAAATATTATAACTAATATAACAGATTTTAAGTTGTTTTTTAACATATTGTTATTTTTAATAATCTTTTTTAACCTTCCTAATAATCCCATAAAAATAGTAGTTTTAGTTGAGATAAAGATACTTTTGAATTCGAAAAGGGATCATGTACTTAATTCTTTACTCTTTAAGTTAAAAATTGTTAAAGCTTATTCTCATTCTAAAGCTCCTTTATATCACTCATAAATAAACCCTATTGTTAAAATAAATAAAAAAATTATCATGCTTCAAAATCCAAATAAAGGAATATTTCCAAGAACTAAAGATCAAGGAAAAAGAAAACTAATTTCCAAATCAAATATTAAAAAAAGTATCGCTACTAAATAAAATCTAACATCAAAAGTAGCTCGCGCATCATCAAAAGGGTTAAATCCACATTCATAAGCACTAACCTTTTCTTGATCAGCTTTTTGTGGAATTAAAAAATAAGATAAACTAAATATTGCTACTGATAATATAAAAGATATTACCAAAAATATTAAAATTATTGAATATTCTGTAAAAATTAATTTCATATTTAAATTTAAGGTAATCAGTTGAAACTTAATAAAATTCCTGCAATTAATAGTACTCAACCTAATGACAAAGGTAAGAATATTTTTCAACCTAATCTCATTAATTGATCATAACGATATCTTGGAAATGCAGACCTGACCCAAATAAAGCCAAAAAGTAATATAGTTGTTTTTACTCCGAATCAAATTGTACTAGGAATTCAACAAAAAATTACTAAATTAGATATAGGTAATCAACCTCCTAAAAATAAAATAGTTGTTAAACCACACATCAGTATCATATTAGCATATTCACCTAAAAAGAAAAGAGCAAACCCCATAGCAGAATATTCCACATTATAACCTGCAACAAGTTCCGCCTCTGCTTCAGGTAAATCAAACGGAGCTCGATTGGTTTCTGCAAGTATAGAAATGTAAAACATAACTAAAGCTGGAAATAAAGGTACAGCATATCAAATTTTTTGCTGTGCCAATACAATTTCCGTAAAGTTTAATGAACCTGCACATAGTAGCACATTAATTAAAATTAGTCCTATAGAAACTTCATAGGATACCATTTGAGCTGCTGAACGTAGAGCTCCTAAAAATGCATATTTCGAATTACTGGATCAACCTGAGATTATAATACCATATACTCCTAACGAAGATATGGCTAATAAATACAATACACCTATATTGATATCAGAATATACCATTCCTTCACCTATAGGTAATACGCACCATGCAATTAAAGCTAATAAAAATGTTAATATAGGGGCTAATATAAACATACTTAAATTTGCACTAGAAGGTAAAATAGTTTCTTTAACAAATAATTTTAAACCATCTGCAAGAGGCTGTAGCAACCCAAATATACCAACGACATTAGGTCCTTTACGTCTTTGCATCGCAGCCATTACTTTACGTTCTGCTAAAGTCATATAGGCTATTGCAATTAATAGTGGTAATATTATAATAATTATTTTAAAAAGTATACTTAAAAAAAACATATCAAATTTTGAGTTTTAATGTAGAAACGGTATTGACATTACTAATGTGATAATAGAAATCATCTCAATATCTATAAATAAAAATAAAATACTTATTAAAGAAAGCCCTAAAATTAATGAACTTGTTTTATTTATAGGCTTAATAACTATTCAGTTCACACTAGAATCAAAGTAAATATTTTTGACTAATCTAATATAATAAAAACAAGCTACACAACTCATAACAACCGCAAATATACTTATACCAAAAGCATTCACTTGAACCGCTGATAACAAGACAAATACTTTTGCAAAAAATCCTGCCATTGGAGGTATTCCTGCCATTGAAAATAATATTATAGTTAAAGCTAAAGCTAAGAATGGATTCGTTTTTGCTAACCCATTAACATTATATAAATAACGGAACTGATAAGATTTAGGATATGCATAAAATTTTACATTGACAGCAAACGCGAAAATTCCTAACATTGTAATTATGTATATAATTCCATAAAAGAGAACACTAGAAATGCCGTTTAAATCCCCTGACAACAATGCCAATAAGAAAAACCCTATATGATTAATTGAACTATAAGCTAAAAAACGTTTTCATTTTGTTTGAGCAAAAGCCCCAAAAGTACCTATTAAAATAGACAAAAATATAACAATTAAAATAATACTTTGCCAGTGAGAAATAAAATCATAAAATGTAAATAAAAGAAATCTAAATAGTATGCCAAAGATTGCTAGTTTTGGTAAAATTGAAAAAAATGCTGTTACAGAAAGTGGTGCACCTTCATAAACATCAGGTGACCATACATGAAAAGGCGCAGCACTTAATTTAAATAAAAAAGCAACTAAAATAAAAATAAAACCTATAATTAAATTAAATGGAATGTCATTTTCCACAATACCTGAAAAAAATTTTGACAAATCGCTTAAATTTGTTAGCCCCGTTAATCCATAAATAATAGATGAACCAAATAGTAAAAAAGCAGACGAAAATGCACCTAATATAAAATATTTTAAACCCGCTTCCGTAGAAAATTCAGATGTACGTTTTATACTTGCCAAAATATAAAATATAAGACTTTGAAATTCAATTGTTAGATAAATAGCTAATAAGTCATATGCTTGAATAATAAATAACATTGCCATTACAGCTAATAAAATTAGAATTCAAAATTCAAAATAATTTAATTTTTCATTTATCAAATATTCAAAAGATAATAATAGCCACCCTATTGTTGCTAAAAGAATGATTAACTTCGCATAATAGGTAAATCAATCATTTATTAATAAGTTATTTCAACTTAATAAATTTAAAGGTGTTTGCAAAAAGGACAATAAAAAACTGAAAATTAAAATTTGCAATACTAATAAATTAAAATTTTTGCTTAGTAAAGGATAACCTAACAGTGAAAAGGTGCTGAAAAAAACTCCATACATAAGTAATATACAAATATTACATAAAATATAGGTCTCGGGTAGTATAGAATAAAAATTATACATCAGTTAAATCTATTTGTATTATAATAAAAGTTCTAAAGCATATCTACTTATTTCGATACTCGAAATACGTACCAATACTAACAAAATTTTTTTGATTTTATTGATATGAATATAATCGTTTAATATTGTTTTTAAACCCAAACTTATATGCAAAAATAAAAACCCTATAGGAAATACAAAAATCTCTAAATCTATTAAAATTCCTCCCAATATAAAGAATGTAACCAAGCGTAATAAAAGTCAATTAATATCAAACATAAATTATTAAACCAACTGTTCAATTAAACTCAGTACCGAAAAATGAATTTCCGATAAAAAAGAAATTGGATAAATACCCATTCATAAAATTAAAAACGTTAAAGGTAATAAAATCCAAAATTCACGTCTTGAAACATCTTGAAAAAGTTTAAAATATTGGGTTTTTAATGTCCCAAAACTTATGCGATTGAATAATCAAATAGAATAAGCAGCTCCTAATATCATTCCCATAGATGCAAAAAATGTTAAAATTCTATTTACTTGGAATGCTCCTACCAATACTAATAACTCACCTATAAAACTACTTGTTCCTGGGAAACCTAAATTTGCAAAAGTGAAGAATAAAAAAAATATCCCAAAAATAGGCATTACTTGCATTAATCCACTGTAATATTTTAATATTCTAGTTTTATGGCGATCATAAAGAATACCTATACATAAAAATAATGCACTAGATACCAGGCCGTGACTTAACATTAATAAAATGCTACCTTCGATTCCATGCAAATTTAGAGAAAAAATTCCTATAGTTACAAATCCCATATGCGATACAGAAGAATAAGCGATAATTTTTTTTAAATCTACCTGTCGTAAAGTAGTTAACGATGCATATAATATAGCTATTATACTCAACGTAAAGACTAATGGAGTAAAGTAAATACACGCTTCTGGAAACAAAGGGATAGAAAAACGTAAAAATCCATAACCACCCATTTTTAATAAAATACCAGCTAAAATTACTGATCCTGCAGTTGGCGCCTCTGCGTGTGCTTCAGGTAATCAAATGTGAAAAGGAACCATAGGTATTTTTACGGCAAAACTTGCAAAAAATGCTAATCAAAATATAATTTGCTTGATTTCTGAAAAATTATAATATCCTATTAACTGTAAATCCGTTGATCCTACTTGAAAATATATTGTAAGCAATGCTACAAGCATAAGTAAGGATCCTACTAAAGTATACAAGAAAAACTGATATGCAGCTCTAATCTTACGCTCACGAGAGCCTCATATACCTACTATTAAAAACATAGGTATTAAAACACTTTCAAAAAATATATAAAACCATAATAAATCTAGTACACTAAAAACTTGAATTAGAAAAAATTCTAACAGTAAGAAACAAATTAAGTATTCTTTAACTAAGTATTTTACAGAACTTCAACTAACTAAAATACATATAATATTTAATAAAGTTGTTAGCAAAATAAAAAATAGTGAAATACCATCTATACCCAAAGTATAATATAAATTTATAGAAGGAAATCAATCAAACGTCGCACTAAATTGAAACAATGATGTGTGACTATCAAATTGTATTCATAAAATTAAAGAAAATAGAAAAGTTATACAAGCAGTATTTAATGCTATTAATCGACATAAAGATTCTTTAGTCGCAGGAATAATAAAAAGTATAACTAATCCTGCAAGTGGAGTAAGTGAAGTTAAAATTAGGGGATTTAAAAATTCTAAATTTGACATAAATTCATTACAAAAATTAATTTGAGTCTAGATTGATTCGAACAATCAACCTTACGCTTATCAAGTTGCAATCGATAAATTAAAAATATCTTTGCTTAAAACTGTACATGATAATTTCTTATCATACAGCTTCTTTTAGTATTTGATTTTAATACTAACTAAAATACGTAGGCGTATCTCTTTCATTACAAAAAAACATTAGCTTAAGTATTTTTTCCTAACTTTACATGTTTCAATTTTTTATATTTTAAACTTTTAGAGTCTTACTTTACACCAAAATTTATCAGACTTAAACTTAATGCACGCTATTAAGCTTGATACTTACATATATAATTTTTAGAGTTATGATGTTTTCAATAAGTTTCTGTATGTACTCAATAAGTTTAATAATTCAATTTAGCTTCGATAATTAATCATAAACTGAACTTTGCACTCAAGTCTTAAGTGATAAGATTTTCACTTATATAAAAAACCAATTCGTATCTAAAACGAGTATTTTCAAAAATTTAATAGGTAAAATACAAACATGTCACACGCGTACGCTCTAACCCTTAAGCTATAGACTCTTTACTAATTACATATATATTTACTTTAAATGAAAAATATTAAAACTAAATAAAAAAACATTAATTGTAAATTATGAAATAAAAAATTTCCAATTATAATTACTACAAATAAACAAACACCTAGTACAAAAAAGAATAAATAGTGACTTAATTGACCATTCTGTAGGCTCGAAAAAGTATAGGCTCAAGTAGGAACCAATTTAGTAAAACCATAAGGTCCTAGTAATTCAATAAATCCTCTATCCAAATTTTTAAAAGAAACTAAATAACCAAAATTTAATATAGGATATACAAAAAACCTATTATACAAAGCATCCCAGTATCATTTTTTGTTAATTAAAAAACAACTAGAACGGTAAATTTTATTATATAGATACATATAAGTTTGGGTTACATTAATTAAAGTAGCTAGAATTATTCCTATACTACTTAATATAAAAGGTAATCACTTTGTCGTTATTTTAAGTCATTCTGCTTCAATAAAATACGAATGGTTTGGTAAAATTAAAATAGCTGAATTTCAAAAGTTTGTACCTAATCCTATAAATAAATCTTTTGTCAAATATCCTACAAAAATGCTACCAAAACCTAAAATAATTAATGGTAATAACATATATAACGAAGGTTCATGACTATTCAAAATAATGTTTCTGCTTGCATTCGTGGAATTAATAAACGTTAAATAAATTAAACGGAATGAATAAAATGCAGTAAAAAATACCGATAAATTTCCTAATCAACATGCAAAAGAACCTTGGATATTATATAGATTATTATTTAATGTAATTTGAGTTAATTCTAAGATAAAATCTTTCGAATAAAATCCCGTTAAAAAGGGGAAACCTGCTAGTGCTAAAGATCCTATTAACATCAATGAGTAGGTCAACGGTAAAAATTTAATTAAAGAACCCATACGACGCATATCTTGTTCATTAGCTAAAGCATGTATTATTGATCCTGCACTTAAAAACAATAAAGCTTTAAAGAAAGCATGGTTTGCTAAATGAAACATGCTTACATTATAGCATGAAATTCCACAAGAAAACACCATATAACCTAATTGGCTACACGTTGAGTAAGCTATTACCCTTTTTAAATCGTTTTGAAAAATACCAGACATAGCTGCAAAAAACGCCGTTAGTGATCCAAAAATTATTAAAATATTTAATACAGTAGCTGAGAATTCCAATAAAGGAGAAAACCTTATTAACAAAAAAACACCCGCGGTAACCATCGTAGCTGCATGTATTAGCGCTGAAACTGGAGTAGGTCCTTCCATAGCATCAGGTAATCAAGTATGTAAACCTAATTGAGCAGATTTGCCCACAGCTCCTATGAATAGAAAAATACCTATTAAAGTTATGCTAGAGACATTAAAGCCTCCAAAATTTAAAAAAGAATCTGATAATAGAGGCGTTAAAGAAAAAATCGTATAATAGTCTACCGATTGAAAAATATAAAAAGTAGTCAAAATTCCTAAACTCAATCCAAAATCTCCAATTCTATTAACAACTAAAGCTTTAATTGCAGATTGATTAGCAGCTAATCTCGTAAACCAAAAGTTAATTAGTAAATATGAAGCTAACCCTACACCTTCTCAGCCAACAAACATTTGTACTAAATTATCTGCAGTTACTAAAATAAGCATAAAAAATGTGAAGATTTCTAAAAATGACATAAAGCGTGGAAGATGTGGATCATATTGCATATATTCTAACGAATATAAATGTACCAAGCTAGATATGACAGTTATAACAACTAACATAGTAACTGTTAAGCTATCAAACAAAAAACTCCATGATATTTTTAAAACCCCTACATCTATTCAAGAACTAATTGTAATATAATAACTTAATCCCATAAGACCAACTTCATAGAAAGCTAAGAAAGATAAAAGCATTGATAATACCACGCATGATAATGAAATAAAACCTGCTCCTTTATGGCCTAAAAAACGACCTAGGAATCCTGAAAAGAGAGCACCTAAAAGTGGTAATAACAAAATAAGTAAATACATAGTGCTTAGTATAAATTAATTTTTATATTTTAAAACTTTTGGATACACAATTATAGAATTTAATAACTGTAGATCACAATATATTAGTGTATTTAATATTACGAAACTGATTTTTTCGTCAATTAAAGAAGGATTTGCATAACTCTTTTCTTTGACTAAATTACTAAAATGTTGTATTAGAAGGGTTTTAACTGATTCTAAATCTTTGAGCACGTTTTTCTTTAACAAATTTTGGATTTTTAAAGTATTTTCTGCTATTGATACTATCTCTAAAGAATTTTTATCTATGATTTGTTTACGAATTTTTAGAGATTTAATAAACTTAGGTAAAAAAAAGTGTGTTAAAATTGTATAAAACAATGTAAAAATAATAAATAATCAAAATATTTGTGAAAATACAATAATACGATCTAATTGAGGCATTTTTATTATTATTTAATGAAATTCTAAAACATCATTAAGATAGATACACGTTAATAATGTAAAAACATAAGCTTGTAAACCCGCTATAGCTAACTCTAATCCTATTAGCGCAAGTAAAAGACCTAAAGGTATTATATGAAATACCGCTAATAAACCGCCTGCTGAAAGCATAGTTCAAGCAAAACCTGCTATGATTTTTAGTAAGGTATGACCTGATGTCATATTTGCAAATAATCGTATAGATAATGTAAAAACTTTAACAGTGTAGGAAAGAAATTCTATAGTAATCAGTAAAGGTACAATGGGTAAAGGTACTCCTCTAGGTAAAAATAATGCAAAGAACTTAAATCCATGAGTTTGAATTCCTATAATGTTAATACCTATAAAAATTGAAAGTGCGAGACCAAAAGTAAATGTAATATGACTAGTAACTGTAAAGCTATAAGGTATCATACCTATCAAGTTACAAAAAAGTAAAAATAGATGCAGCGTAAAAATAAAAGGGAAATAGAACTCACCTTTTGAGCCTAAATTATCTTGAACTATGCTAGCAGTTACGTTATAAACCATTTCTTTAACTAATTGCCAATTATTAGGTATTACACTATTTTTGTAAAAACTTAAGCTAATTCAAAAAATGGCTATTAAGAGAGCAGAAATCATAAATAAAACAGAATTTGTTACCGAAATATTCAAACCAAAAAATGTTAAAGGTATTAAAGTAACAATTTCAAATTGTTCTAATGGACTCGTGATTAAGTTTTGGGACAACATAATTAATCTAAATTATAAACCAGGAGAAGAAGGACTTGAACCTACAACCATTGGTTTTGAAAACCAAAGCTCTACCAATTGAGCTATTCTCCTATTATACTAATAAAATGGTAATTTTACTACCTGATAAAATTTGAAGTAGTGATAATTTATTTGAAAATTCGCTATGCATAAAAAAATCTAAGTTAGTAATATTTCATTTATCTGGATTAAACATTAATGTATGAAGAAAAAAGGTAGTGTGTAGTAAACTTTCAAAAAATATAAAGGTTTTATTACCGCGCACTGTTACATTAAAAAAAAGAGGACTACTATTTATTTGAACTTTTTGGTTACCACTATAACTTTTTTGGCCAGCTAAAACTTCTAAGAAAAACTTACTTCCTAACATAGATATAATAGATTTTTCTAAGTTACTATTTATTTTTATAGGGTTTAGTACAAATGGAATGGAGGTGTTTTTTACAGATAAATTAGTCTCCATAAAATCTAATTTGTCTATAAAATCGTATTGATATTTTAGTCGCATTGAGGGTTTTGCATTAAAGTCTGATATTTGGAAATAATCGGACTCGAACCGATAATCTTATGTATGCAAAACATATATTTTGCCAAAATTAAACTATATTCCCGAAAGTATCTTCCTCTATATAGGTGTTTTTTTGCGATCGGTCCCCTAAAGTTTGCACTGAACGCGCGTTCAGTGCAAACTTTAGGGGACCGATCGCAAAAAAACACCTATATAGAGGAAGATACTTTCGAAATCCTTAACATAAATCCAATGAGAAGATGGTTGAGTGGTTTAAAACAACGGTTTGCTAAATCGTCACACCTTTAAATAGAAAGTGTCATGGGTTCAAATCCCATTCTTCTCAATTCTAAAAAATGCGTTTTGAAGGACTCGAACCTTCAATAATCAATTTAGAAGATTGATGTTTTATCCATTAAACTAAAAACGCTAATTAAGCTCGTGTGTATAACTAAATAATACCTATATACCTATATTATATTACCTATATTATATTACCTATATTATATATACCTATACCTATATACCTATAAAATTAAATATATGTTTTGTCTCGGATTTAGGATTAAACTTTAATCTCGCAAATTGAAGAGAGTAGGATTCGAACCTACGAGTATGCGTATGTCATAAATAGATTTACAGTCTACCGCTTTAAACCACTCAGCCATCTCTTCTATTGGGTTTATGTTGTTTATGTTAAGGATTTCGAAAGTATCTTCCTCTATATAGGTGTTTTTTTGCGATCGGTCCCCTAAAGTTTGCACTGAACGCGCGTTCAGTGCAAACTTTAGGGGACCGATCGCAAAAAAACACCTATATAGAGGAAGATACTTTCGAAATCTTTAAAGAT